TCTAAATAAATTCAAAAACATCAAATATAATCAGAAACCAACCCCCAAAAAAATTTATGAACAAAATCAACTTACTAAATCCTAAACCCTTGAATAATTTACTTCTAATTTTACCAAAAACCTTTAAAACAAATACAAAAAACAAACCCAAATAATAGAATAAACTTATCACAGACCCTAAAACAAGAAAAAAAACAAATATAGATATAGAAGAATTTATAGATTCTATAAAAACATTCCATTTCCCAATAAATCCCAACAACGGAGGCAACCCACCTAACGATAGCAATAAAACAATAACTCTAAAATCCGCCAATAAACCACCTACAGAATTACCTAGATCAACCATTAACCTTACGTCTAAGTATCATAAAACAAGAAACAAACACAAAGAAATAATAACATAAATAAAAAAATAAACCTTCATTCTATGATAACTTTGACATACAGCAAAAACAATTCATCCCATATGACCAATAGATGAATATGCTAACAAACCACGAACCTGTGATTGATTTATACCACCAACACCACCTACAAACGCAGACCCACATCTCATCACACAAACAAGCACAGTCAACCACAACATATTTCTAATCTCCATCATAACCCCAATCAAAAATACAGGAGCTAATTTCTGTCACGTAACCAACAACAAACAAGACAACCAAGGTAATCTCCTTATTACACTTGGAAACCAAAAATGAAATGGAAATACACCTATCTTCATCAAAAGACTACTAATAATAAACAATACGCTTACATAAAAATATTTAGAACTCACCAACCTTAAGACCTCTCAAGAAAAAGAAATATTATATATAATAAGTCTACCAAACACCAAAAACCTAGAACCAATAGCCTGAATAATAAAATATTTAACAGCTGCTTCCCTATCTAACATACCTTTTTTATACACCAAAATAGGTAAAAATCCAATAAGATTTATTTCTAACCCAACCCAAATTCCCAATCAATGCATTGAAGAAACAGAAAAAACAGTACCAAAAATCATCATCAAAAAAAATAAATAACTAAACGGCAAATTCGACAACATAAGAAAAAGGATAAAATCGAATCACCCAAAACAAAGTTAGCAACCTCATTCCACTCCAAGTCTTTTCTATATATGTACCCATAATTTAAATCTTACACCACTCAATCTAAAGATCCCTCATTCCACTCATGAAATAAACCGATAACCAAAATAAACAAAAATACACATCCTCCAACAACTCTCCTGTAATTAAATGTAATCAAAATCCTGACCAACAATGGAAACAACAAAACAATCTCAATATCAAAAATAAGAAAAATAATAGCCAATAAAAAAAACCGCATTGAATATGGTAATCGCGCAGACTTCATAGGATCAAAACCACATTCAAACGGAGAATTCTTCTCCCGATCTATAGCAACACGCGAAGACAAAACTCAACCTAAAACCATAACAATAATAGATAAAACAATAGCAAAAATCCTCCTAAGCATACAACCCAACATTAGCATTAAAGAAACTTAAATCCATATATTAATCAACATCAATGATTCCCGTTCAGACCGGCGTAATGCTTCCAAAAAAATCTAAATGAATAAATTCTTATAATCTTCTAATTAACAGCTAGACGCCTCAGACTTTGGCTTTCACTTAAAATTCCTTATAAAAAAGGATTATTTACCTATAAATTATGGGCCGAAACCATACACAAATTCTTGTTCTCTATAACATGACCTAAAAACTTAATCAGTTTTTATTCTGAATGCAAATCAGACTTTTAATTTTAGATCATCCCCAAAGACAATAAACTATATGTCGTCTTTAGATTAAAAATCTAACACCTAACTCAGTCATCTGGGGACCTACATTAACACCCCCATCAATAAATAGAAAGATACAAAAATAACCACACAACATCAACAAAATGTCAATATCAAGCAGCTGCCTCAAAACCAAAATGATGCCCTATAGAAAAATGATGTCCAAAAACACGAAAAAAACACACAAGCAAAAAAGTTCTACCAATCAAAACATGCAATCCATGAAACCCTGTAGCAACAAAAAAAGTGGAACCATATGCACCATCAGAAATAGAAAAAGAAGCCTCAAGATACTCACCAGCCTGAAGAAAAGTAAAATAAACACCTAATCTAACAGTACAAAACAAACCTTGTAAACCACTCATACGACGTCCTTCTATCAACCCATGATGTGCTCACGTCACAGTAACCCCAGAAGCCAAAAGAACACCAGTATTTAATAAAGGAACCCCAAAAGGATTTAATGGATAAATACCAACAGGCGGCCAACAAGACCCTAATTCTAACCTAGGAGCCAAGCTACTATGAAAATACGCCCAAAAAAACGCAAAGAAAAATAAAACCTCAGAAGCAATAAATAAAATCATACCCCATCGTAAACCACTAGAAACCTGAACAGTATGAAATCCTTGATACGTAGCTTCACGAATAACATCACGTCACCATTGCAACATCGTAATTAAAATAAGAAACACCCCAATCAACAACAACCTGTAAACATGTAAATGAAATCATCCAGCAAGCCCCACAGTCAAAAATAACGCACCCATAGAACCAGTTAACGGTCATGGTCTAACTTCAACTAAATGATATGGATTTCGTGTCATTAATTCAGGATCTAAAGACAAATATTAATTTTTTACCGCGTTTTTAAAGACGCGGTATAATCGAAAAATAGTGGTTTCATTAATATATATACACATAATTTCCTACGTGTGCTCTTAATTTTTTTGATATATAGTTTTTTATTTAACCACTATATTGAAAACTTAATTGAATTTATTGTATAACTTATATGTATATAACACATCTATTCATGTATACATATATATATATATATATATATATATATATATATATGTATATATGTGTGTATGTGTATGCGTGTGTATCGCTACTTACCGTCCCTACCCCACTTAGTAATAAGAAACATATTTTCACTCTCCGGCTTACAAGACCAGCGCTTGCACAATTTAAGCTTTTATTACAAACACTTAAACCTTCATTTGTTAACCCCCCATTAGTCATTCTTTGAATCTTAAATCAACCTCAACCTTAAAACAAATCCAACCGCAAAATTTTTTTATCATAAAATAAAAACTTATATACCACCACTCATAAACCAAGCACCATCATTCTATACCAAATACCCATATATGTATATAGGCATATGTATACATACATATAAACATATACATATGTATATAAATTACTTACAATACAAATCAATAACACCACACACATATATATTAATAGTCTAAAAAATTCTTCCACCTTTATTCACAATGCATATATAATATAAAAATATTAAAAAATCTCACCTAATTCTCAAGCATCATTTCCAACAAATACAAATATAATACCACCGAAAAAACAGATGAGAAAAAATCCATAATTTTTCCAATTATCTCACAACACACATTTAGTAACTAAACAACTATGACATCTAAATTACCTATAATTGACCTAATGTTAACTTTTAACATTAACCTTGCATTAAACATCACCAAACTAAATCAAAATCATTACCAATCCTATTACAAACCCACTCCAATATACCTCCTATACTTATTATATTAAACAACTAACCTACCACAAAATCATATACATCAGAATAGATCCTAACATAAATTCTACATTTCTTTAAACTTATTTATATTTATATCTCATCCAGTTATTATTATACCCATTTTTTTTATAACTTTAGTTTCTGTTTTAATAGAAATAAAAACAGCATTAATTTTCAACCCAATTAGAATCTAACAAACAAACCAATAATGTCAACATCAACAAAGTAAATCTAAAATTAGCAGTTCACTAGACATATAAATTTCAAAACATCAATAATCACACAATACATACATATATTACACAATAAAAAGAACTGCTATTCAACCTTGCACCGCGTCTTTAAAGACGCGGTGCCCACAATCCTATCTTAAGACATTATTGTCATTCTAGCAGCTTCAATGCTTTGCTTTGTAACTTAAGCTATTAAGATTCTACTATTTGTCTTGCACTATCCAGAAACCATATATAGTATAACACTAATAATTCTAATTATAAAGATAACTAAAAAATTAAATACTTTAAGTTGAATATTTTGATTATTTTCACTTACTGTTTTTACAACCTTAAACATACCTTGCCCCCCTAGTACTTCAACTCACCCCTGATCAATAGATTTTATTAAATACCTCCCATAAACCATACCAACTTTAACTAATGGATATGTTGATAACGGAACTAGGAACCACATAAGTCTATAAAATACACTTACTTTAGAATTAACCTTAGTAAAATAAGACCCTTTTCAGATAAATCTTCCAATAACAACCCCAAAGAAAATAATAGCTAACACTATAAATTTCTGAAAACTAGGTAAAAAAACAACCCCTAATTCAAAATCTATACAAAAACACTGTAATATAGCCCCAAATGTGACAGCAGTAAATCTTAGAATCATTATAGGCACATATATATAAAAATCATAATCAGTTTTCCTATGTAACGGACTACTTTTATTAACACTTCATAAAGAAGCATATGAAACTCGTAAAGTATAAGTAATAGTTAGTCCTGTGGCCAACATAATTATTATGATTATTAGCAACCTAATTGGATGAAATAACCTATATTCTAAAATAAGATCTTTTGAATAAAACCCACTCAGAAATAACCCGCCACACAATGATAAATTAGCAACATTTATACAACTTCTAGTAATAGGAAGTTGTCTATACATCATATTCATCATTCGAATATCTTGAATCCCATTGCTTCTATGAATAATTGCACCAGCACACAAGAATAAAAGAGCCTTAAATAATGCATGTGTATATAAATGAAAAAGAGCCAATATGGGCAGTCCCAACGCTAGACTTATCATTATTACACCAAGCTGACTTAACGTTGACAACGCAACAATTTTTTTTAAATCGTTCTCAAAATTAGCACCAATTCCAGCCATTAGCATAGTTAGGACAGCAACTACTAACAAACTTGATTTAAATCCATTCCATTTCTCTAAAATAGGATAAAATCGAATAAGTAAAAACACACCTGCTGTAACTAAAGTAGAAGAATGCACCAATGCAGAAACTGGAGTAGGCGCTGCTATAGCAGCAGGCAATCACCTAGAAAACGGTATTTGCGCACTTTTAGTTATTCCAGCAATAAGAATGCATAACCTTAATACTCTAGTAAAACAAAAATCAGTAATAAACATAATATTTCAGTAACCTAAAATTACTAACATTCCAATAGAAACTAAAATCATTACATCACCAATACGATTAGCTAAAATAGTAAGCATACCTGCTCTTAACGATTTATTGTTTTGATAATACACCACGAGAGCAAATGATACAATTCCTAAACCATCTCACCCAAGCAATAGAGCAGGTAAGCTAGGAATAAATACAAGCAAATTTATTGATAATACAAATAACATAACTAACCAAATAAACCGTCTCAAAAAAACATCACCAGATATATACCTCGAAGAAAAAATCATTACACACCCAGAAATAAGGCAGACAATTCCTCTAAATCTTAAACTCACTTGATCAAAAACTACCCTTATTTTTATTGAACAAGAACTTAAATCAACAATAATTCATTCAATAAAAAAACACTTATTATTTAACATCAAATAATAACTTGCACTAAAAGAGAAACAGCTATATACAAGCAATAAAACAGAACTAATAGAAGAAGATTTTAGTATATAATACATCTACTAAATAAAAATACTTTTACTATTAGAACCACAATCTAACGTTCTTTATAAACTAATTTAGTAAAATATAAATTAAATTATAATCACATAAAAATAAGCTCAACCTTCAAAATTAAAAAATTACAAGGAACCCAGTGAAGAAACAGTATTAAAATATAAACATCCTTTAAATTCCTAAATGGCTTTATATACTTAGGATTTCCACCATGATTAATACCAGTATACAAATATATACTATACACAGCAGCTAAAAATCTTATAGCCATTAATGGTAAAATATAATATTTAGAACTAAAAATAGCAGTAGGAAAAATCATTATCTCACCAACTAAATTTAAACTAGGTGGAGCAGCTATGTTTATAACACAAAATAAAAATCATCATAACGACAAAAAAGGAACAATCAACAACATTCCCTTGGAAATAAATAAATTACGCGTAAAACTTTTCTCGTAAGTAATATTAGCTAACCTAAAAAGTGCAGAAGAACAAAATCCATGAGAAATCATTATTACAACAGCACCTGATCATCCTCATGAAGTATTAGTAAATACACCAACTAACAATAAAGCCATATGACCAATAGATGAATATGCAATAAGTGATTTAAAATCAATTTGTCGAAAACAAATAATTCTAGTCAATATACCCCCTCATAATCCCAAAAACACAACTAACATCAATATATTCAAAGTTTGAATATTAAAAAATTGATACACACGAATTATTCCGTATCCGCCTAATTTCAACAAAATAGCTGCTAACACCATCGAGCCAGCAACTGGAGCTTCAACATGTGCCTTAGGGAGCCATAAATGAACAGTAAATATTGGTAATTTAACTAAAAACGCCAATAAAAGCATCAAATAAAACAATATCCATGTATATTCATCATATAAATACAATTGCTTAAAAACATTTGCACATAAAAACATATTATATGAATAATTTTTAAGACCACCTCACACCAAACAAAACAACAATGGTAAAGATGCAGCAATAGTATAAATCATTATATATATACCAGCCTGAAGCCGTTCAGGTTGATAACCCCAACCTAGAATAATTATTAAGGTCGGCAACAAAGACGCCTCAAACATGAAATAAAACATAATAATTCTAGATACACAAAAAGTATTTAATAAAATTAAATTTAAAACCAAAATCATTACACAAAAAATCAAACTATGATTACCACTAAGTTTTACACTAAACTGACTAGCCAACAATATTATCATTGAAACCCAAAATGATAACAAAATTAACAAAACAGACATAACATCACAAGATACATGCCTATTAAATATTAAAAAAGAAAACTGTGGCCTATATAAGCACATAATTGAAAACAATCTACCAAAACCTAAGCTTCAAATACTAATATATCAAAATGCTTGTATATTTACAATAAATAATAACGAAAAATTCAATAATATTAATCTTAACACTTTTGAGTACTAAACCTTCTAACGTAATCATTACCACGCGTCCGAATCATAGAAACCAAAATCGATAAACCCAAACTAGCTTCACATGCACCTAAAGTAATAAAAATAAGAGAAGTCTCCCCACTTAACATAATATTATCTGCTATAAGAAACAACATAATAAATAAATTTACAGTCATTGCTTCTAATCTTAACAAAGCACTTAACAAATGCTTATACTGAAAAGCTAATGCTAAAACAGATATTAAAAACCCATTAATTCCAATCAAAGCCAAATAAAATAATCTCATATAATAAATAATAAAATAAATAAGTTATTAAGTGAATTGAACACTTTTAACTTATTTTCAAGACAAGTTTTCCCCAGGAAATAACTTAAAAATCTAAAATACTATCTCACAACAAATATAAAATTGAATTAATAATGAAATAAAAAAAATATATAAAAGTAAAAATCTGACCAATTTTATCAAATGGCCTCTCAACTGGGCATCTACCAATTCAAGTCAAAACTAAAAAAACACCCACAAAAAACCAAAATAAAATTTGGTTAACTGGGTAATATGATAATGATCAGTAGATTCTACTATTCATTAATGGAACAATAAAAAGAATAAAAATAGAAGCTACTAAAGCAATCACACCACCCAATTTATTTGGAATAGATCGTAAAATCGCATAAGCAAAAAGAAAATACCATTCAGGTTGAATATGAACTGGGGTAACTAAAGAATTTGCTGGCATAAAATTTTCAGGATCACTTAAAACCTGTGGAAAAAATAAAACCAAAAATGAAAACAAACCCAATAAAATTACAAAACCAATTAAATCTTTAAATCTATAGTAAACATGAAATGAAATCTTCTCAATATCACTATTAATTCCAAGAGGATTGTTAGATCCAGTTTCATGTAAGAAGAGTAAATGAAGAATAGTAAAAGCAGCAATTCCAAAAGGGAGTACAAAATGAATTGTAAAAAACCGAGTTAATGTTGCATTATCAACTGAAAATCCACCTCAGACTCACTCAACTATTATTTTTCCAATATAGGGAATAGCAGATAATAAATTAGTAATAACAGTAGCTCCTCAAAAAGATATTTGACCCCACGGCAAAACATAACCTAAAAATGCAGTAGCCATTGTTATAAAGAGCAAAACAACACCAATATTTCAGGTATGATGATTTATATATGAACCATAATATATACCCCGACCAATATGTAAATAAATACAAATAAAAAACCATGAAGCACCATTAGCATGAATAACTCGAATTATCCATCCATTTCTTACATCCCGTCTAATATGTATAACTGAACTAAATGCCAAATCAATATGCGCCGTGTAATGCATCGCCAAAAATAATCCAGTGACAATCTGAATTACTAAACACAAACCTAATAAAGAACCAAAATTCCATCAAATAGAAAGATTTGAAGGAGAAGGAAGATCAATCAACGAACCGTTAATAACTTTTAAAACAGCATGAGTTTTACGTAAAGGACCTTGCATATAAAATATACTCAATACAATCAGCTAACAATGATCTCTATATTTAAAGCTATCTTTATATTAAAAACGGTCGCATTACACTATACTTATGATAACAAATCTTCACTACTACCACTAAATTAATCAATAAAATAACACCTAACCTAATTATAATACTAATAAATCCTGGTGATACAAGCTCAATCCCAGTTATCTTCATATTAACCATGGTAACATAATCATATAGAACCAACCTTCTTCTATCAACAAAATAATAATAAGTATATATAAATATAACACAAATTTGAATAATACAAAACAAAAACATAGATGACCTTATACTAATCATAATATTAGGAATTAATGCAGCGACGTATGCAAATATAACAAGTAAACCACCTACATAAATCAAAAACAAAATATAAGCATATCACGACGATAAAAATATACTAATCAAAATACATATCAACAACGTAAACATAATAATACAAAATCCAAGTCTTAATGGTTGAGCCATTAATGGAATAATAAATCCAAAAGTTAAACCTAAAGATCTTATAATAAGCACCGTCATATCAATCAAACTATAGGCGCTAATCAGCCTAATCTTTAGCTTCCAATGCTAATATTTTATTAAACTATTAATTTGTTATAGCAAAGCATTAAATACTACCACTAAAAGAAATAACAACAAAACCAATGCCACTGGGAGAAATGACTTCCAAGTCAAATTTATCAAAAGATCATATCGAAATCGAGGATAACTAGCACGAATCCAAATAAATAAAAATGATAAAAACAAAACCTTCAACATAAAAAACAAATCATTAACAAAAAGAAAACAAAATGGACCACCTAAAAACAAAATAACCCTAAATAACCTTATCACTAAAATATTTGCATATTCAGCAAGAAAAATAAGAGCAAACCCAGCAGCACCATACTCAATATTAAATCCAGATACTAATTCAGATTCACCCTCAGCAAAATCAAAAGGTGCACGATTTGTCTCAGCTACACACGTAGCAAATCATAGAAATGAAACAGGTCTTATTAAAAAAACCAATCATACCACATTTTGCGAATCTTTAATCCTGAAAAACCTAAAATCCCTAATCAAAAATAAAGGAAAAAGAAGAATAAGAACTATCCTTACCTCATAAGAAATAGTTTGTGCAACAGCACGCAACCTTCCAATTAAAGCATACTTCGAATTACTCGCCCAACCAGCAAGTAATGTTCCATACACATTTAAACCAGAAACACACAAAAAAAATAAAATTCCCCACTTGAAATAATTAACACTAAAAGATCTTGGATAAAGCTGCCACAATAACAAAGCTAACATAAATCTAAAAACAGGAGCCCCAAGATATAAAAAATAATTCGAAGAAATAGGCTTAACAATTTCCTTCGTTAAAAGTTTAGCAGCATCAGCAATTGGTTGAGGAACACCAACAAATCCAACCTTGTTAGGACCTTTACGCACTTGCATATATCTTAACCCCTTTCGCTCTAAAAGTGTAAAAAAAGCGACTGCTAACAAAATACAAATATATGATAAAATACAAGAAACCAAAGAAATATACATTATAAAGAAAAGAAATTTCATCTTCATATTTAGGGCTTAAACCTAATGCACTTATCTGCCACCTTTATATCAAATATAAGACTTTCACTTATACATTACTGATCCTAAATCAGTCACATTAATTTTGCTAAATTGATAAATAATATTGAATCAAAAATTATATAAATTCAAAATCAAGACAACCCATCCTTTAATTTGGTCCTTTCGTACTAAAATTAAATTACTAATTAAAGATAGAAACTGACCTGGCTTACGCCGGTCTGAACTCAGATCATGTAAAATTTTAATGGTCGAACAGACCAACCCTCAAAAACTGCTACACCTTTAGGATATTTTAGTCCAACATCGAGGTCACAACCCCTCTTTTCGATATGAACTCTCAAAGAAGATTATGCTGTTATCCCTATGGTAACTATCTCTTTCAATCAGATTATACTGGATCAAAACACATAAGTTACAACATCATACAGGAAGCTTTAACTGTTCCTTAGTCGCCCCAACTAAAAAATATTTAAGACTTTAATTTTTAAAAATAATAATAACCTCAAAATTATTTAAAGCTCAATAGGGTCTTCTTGTCTATTAATGAAATCTAAATCTCTTCATCTAAAAGCTAATTTTTAAACAATACAAATGAGACAGCTTTAATTTCGTTTAACCATTCATTCCAGTCTCCAATTATAAGACAATTGATTATGCTACCTTTGCACGGTCAAGGTACCGCGGCCGTTTAACCTAATTCACTGGGCAGGTCAGACTTTTTATTTTCCTATAACAAAAAGACATGTTTTTGATAAACAGGCGAAATAATATATTTGCCGAGTTCCTTATTTGCATTTAACACAAAAAATAAAAATAATATTAAAAATTCCATCATCTTCTAATAAAATCATTTCAAATACTCATTCTAGCATAAACACTATAATACAATATAGTTTTATTATACGTTTTTATATATTTAAGATTAAATAACAAATAAATTTTCCATTACTCTAATAATACTTTATAACAATCTTAATATAAAAGCTAATTTCAAGCCTACATATTATTTAATTCATTAACATCACTTTTTCTTAAATTAACCAAGATTAGCCTTAGTTAAATCAATTTTATATTACAAGACCACATCAATAAATTTTCATCAGTCACTATATAAATCTACACTTATATGTATTTCTAAAAAAACTAGCTATCACTTAATACGAATAAAATATCATTTCCACTATAATTTTTTCCAAAAGTTGTGCCACACTCACACAGATAAATTCCAAAAATAAATTATAGTAACTCATTAAGTTTCGAGAAAAACAATCTTACAATTAAATCTTGCTAAACCATGATACAAAAGGTACATTTTATACAACTACTTTTTTAAAATTCATAACTATTCCCTCACAGTACTTAACATCAACCATAAAAATTTCATTCACCATTACTAAATATATAAATGTTCTTATATAAATAAAATAATCTATTATTTTATACAAAATTTATTTAAGAATAACTTAACTAACGTAAATATAATTTCAATGTAAATGAAATGCATTAACTTATGCTATATTCTCCTAGAAGCAATTTCCATTACCACTACTATGTTACGACTTATCTCATCTTTCGACGAGAGCGACGGGCGATGTGTGCACATCCAAGAGCCATTTATTCAAAGTAAGTGACTTTACTACCTTTACTTTTAAGTCCTCCTTCAAAAACATCATTCCAACGAATTTTCCATATTATAATTCTTAATTGTAACCCATCCTCGCCTTATTATAAGCTGCACCTTGATCTGACGTCATAGTTAAATTCACTACTATCGTTAACTACTATTTTCTCAAAAGTTACCTGACGACGACGGTATACATACTCTACAAAATAAGGTAAGGTCAATCGTGGACTATCGATTACGGGACAGGTTCCCCTAAGTGGTCTAAGATACCGCCAAGTTCTTTGAGTTTTAAATCACTTATTCGTACTACCCTAGTAAGCAAATAACACTAATTTACATTTAAAAATAATAGGGTATCTAATCCTAGTTTCCCTTAAAAATATCGCAACTTCAATCTAAACCATATTCCAATTAAAATAAATTCCCATATACATATTTTACCTCTAAATAAAAATTCTTAGAATATCTTTTTTCTATTCCTTTACACCTAATTGCCTTTATTACTATTATAACATATGATTTAGGTCTCTAGTATAACCGCGGATGCTGGCACTAAATTTACCAACCTTCATAAACTAACCTAGTTCAAGCTTTAACCCATTAACTAAAATCTTATACTGGTGCTAGTGGAAACCCAAACATCATTTATCACTATAATATTAAAAATTTATACAACTACCTTTATTTTATATAAAAGAAATTATTTAAATTAATTCTCCTCACCACACTAAATCATACCATGTATAAACCTTAATTCACACCATACTACAAGATCAGAACCAAGTCCATCATTAAAACAAACAAGACCGGAAAAAATTTTTCTAACCCAACAAACATAACATAAATAGTTTTTATAGTGTCTTATTGCACATTAAGTTTTCATCTTAAAAGTATAAATCAAATTTATTAAAAATACCAATCTTTTGAGTATATATGTACACTTGCCTTCCAAGCAAAAGGATTAATTAACTTTAAATAAGATAAAAGAAAAATTATCCGCAGTGTTTGGGCACAAAGAACTTTGACTTCTTAAGAGAGACCTAAATCTCCTTATAAAAGATTTTAAGTTACATAAACTATAAACCTTCAAAGTTTAAAATAAGATATATTAAATCTTAAATCTTGAAATCTTCATATTATAGTTTAATACCAAAACCATGAATTGCAAATTCATAAAAGAATAAATCATTCTAATATGTAGTATTGTTAATGACCGAGTAAGGTAATAGACTGTAGATCTATCAACGGATAATTACATCCTTAACAAACAAATGTAAAATAAGCTAAATTTCCAAGCTATTGGGTTCATACCCCAAAAATGAACCGTGTTCTTTTACATAAATAATCTATTAAATTAATAATTATCTAACCCGCTCTAAAACCCCGAATCATGAGGATGATCATCCGAATATAACGTAATTAATAAACAAAAAATGTATGCTTGAATAAGACTAATACCAAACTCAAAAACCGTATACAAAACTTGGACCAAACCCAAAACAAATATAGAAATCACTGAGCTAAAAACTCCAGCCATTAAATAATTACCAATCAAAGTTAAAACAATATGCCCAGCACTTATATTAGCAATTAACCGCACAGATAACGTAATTGATCGAACCATAATACTCACAGTTTCAATAATAACCAAAAAAGGATTTAACAAAAAAGGAGCACCCATCGGAAGCAACGATGCAATAACCGACCTTAAATTATGTCGTACCCCAGATAAAATCAAAGATAGTCATAAAGGAAACCCTAAAGAAAATGATACCACCAAATGACTTGTTGGTCTAAAAACATAAGGAATCAAACCACTTAAATTTACAAAAATTAGAAATAAAAACAAACCAGTAATTAAATTTAAAAATCCACCAAGATTAATCCCAAATGATCGAAAAATTTGACCGCTAATAGTATCCTTTATAACATTAATTACCCAAATTCATGACATATTAGAAACTCACAAACTAGAACTAAACAATACAATTACAACAAAACTATAAACCCATACTAAAAAATAAAAAGATATAAAAACCTGATTTTGATCATCAAAAGTAGAAAAAATATCCACAAGCATTCTTTACCTTATCACTCCCATTTATTTTCAGAGTAACTAACATCAAAAACATCACAATCACCCTTACTTATAGCACTAAAATCAATCTTCTGCTCCCACCAAATCAAAACAAACACCAACAAAACCACAACCCAAAAAATCAAAAACAACAAAATCCAATTCAATGGAGACAACTGAGGCATACACAAAGTACTAAAATATAACTAGTAACTTCAGGCTGACAACCTAAGATTATTATTTAACTAACTTTATAATTACTAACCATTCAAAGACATAGCACTAATCCACTTAACAAAAATTTCCAATGGAACAGTTTCAATAACAATTGGCATAAATGAATGATTAGCACCACAAATCTCTGAACACTGCCCATAAAATACACCAGGATATTTAACAAAAAACCCAAGCTGATTTAAACGACCAGGCACAGCATCAACCTTAACACCTAAAGATGGCACAGCCCAAGAATGAATCACATCTGCTGATGTAACAAGAACACGAACATCCACCTCAGTTGGGATAATAACACGATGGTCAACCTCCAGTAAGCGAAAATCACCTAAATTTAAATCACCCCTAGAAATTATGTATGAATCAAATTCAATATTTAAAAAATCAGAATACTCATACCTTCAATATCACTGATGACCAATCCTTTTAATACTTAAACCACAATCTCCAACCTCATCCAATAAATACAATAACCGTAAAGATGGTAAAGCCAAAAAAACCAGAATAATAGCAGGAATAATAGTTCAAACCGTCTCAATCTCCTGCCCCTCAACTAAAGAACGACAACCTAAATTATTTATCATCAATGAAAAAGCAGCATAACCAACAAAACTAATAATCATAATTAAAATTATCATTGCATGATCATGAAAAAAAATTAACTCTTCCATTATTGGAGACGCAGCATCTTGAAATCCTAATTGCCCTCAAAAACTCATATCTTACCTTAATCAACAATCAAAGCACCAGTCTCAGATGGATTATGAAAATCAACAGGTAAAACATTATCTCACTCAAGAGAAGTACCTAAATGTAATCTTCAAACAACACCACGCTGAGAAACCAATGCCTCCCAAACAATAACCATAAAATACAACACAGCCACAAACGAAATCATCGACCCTATAGAAGAAATTACATTTCATTTAGTGTAACAATCAGGATAATCAGAATATCGCCGAGGTATCCCTCTCAAACCTAGAAAATGCTGCGGGAAAAAAGTAACATTAACCCCAATAAACATAATATAAAAATGAGCTTTAGTTCATCGCTCATGTAAAGTTAAACCAGTAAGAAGAGGAAATCAATAATTAAAAGCACCAAACAAAGCAAACACAGCACCTATAGATAACACATAATGAAAATGCGCAACAACATAATATGTATCATGCAACATAATATCAAGAGAAGAATTAGATAATATAATACCTGTTAAACCACCAACAGTAAATAAAAAAATAAATCCCAATGCTCAAAGCATCGGTGTTTCATATTTAATCTTAGCACCATGAATAGTTGCCAACCATCTAAAAATCTTAATACCAGTTGGAACAGCAATAATTATAGTAGCAGCCGTGAAATATGCACGAGTATCAACATCCATCCCAACAGTAAACATATGATGCGCCCACACAATAAACCCAAGAATACCAATAGCCAGCATAGCATAAATTATACCAAGAGTCCCAAACGTCTCCTTTTTACACGAATGATGTATTACAATATGTGAAATCATACCAAACCCAGGCAAAATTAAAATGTAAACCTCAGGATGACCAAAAAATCAAAATAAATGCTGATACAAAATCGGATCACCTCCACCAGCTGGATCAAAAAACGATGTATTAAAATTACGATCAGTCAAAAGCATTGTAATTGCACCAGCTAAAACAGGCAACGATAATAAAAGCAAAATAGCCGTAATCTTTACAGACCAAACAAATAAAGGAAGTCGCTCAAATTGCATCCCACGTCATCGCATATTAATAATAGTAGTAATAAAATTTACAGCCCCTAAAATAGATGAAACCCCAGCTAAATGTAAAGAAAAAATAGCTAAATCAACTGAACCCCCAGCATGAGCCAAATTCCCAGCCAAAGGTGGATATACAGTTCACCCAGTACCAACACCACCCTCAACAGCAGCTGAAGATAATAAAAGCAACAAACTAGGTGGCAACAATCAAAAACTCATATTATTTAAACGCGGAAACGCTATATCAGGAGCACCTAACATTAACGGAACAAGTCAATTTCCAAAACCACCAATCATCATCGGCATAACCAAGAAAAAAATCATTACAAACGCATGCGCCGTTACAATAACATTATATAATTGATCATCTCCCAACAAAGCACCAGGTTGACCAAGTTCAGCACGAATTAAAATCCTTAAACCAGTACCAACTAAACCAGATCATATACCAAATAAAATATATAAAGTCCCAATATCCTTATGATTCGTCGAAAATAATCATCGCAT